TATTTGGATTATATGGTATAATGCACCTTATGGGTATCGATTTGAATAGGAATAGAAAGGGACCATTAATAACTCCGAAATAGGAATTATTCCTTCCCAAATATTGTATGGAATAGAAATTGAAAAAAAAAACAAAAATCCTATATCATATTGTTTTTATTTTTTTTTTCTAGTACTATTTTATGCTATTGCCACATAGTTAGATTTTTTTAGAAAGGTAGTATAATTTCGAAAATAAATATCGAGAGAATGAAATACATAGTAAAAAAAAAAAAAAGAATTTTTTTTAACCAATAGATGTCTTTCACATCCAATTTGATCAATCAATAACCTTTTATTTTTGAATGGCAGTTCCAAAAAAACGTACTTCTATATTAAAAAAACGTATTCGTAAAAATATTTGGAAAAAAAAGGGATATTGGGCAGCGTTGAAAGCTTTTTCGTTAGCGAAATCCCTTTCTACCGGGAATTCGAAAAGCTTTTTTGTACGACAAATAAATAATAAAACATTTGACTAATCTGAATCGGCCTGATTGGAAAAATGAGCTAATTTCGTTTCTAATTTATACTCTATTTTTGAATAGAATAGAGAGTCTAAAAATAGAAATATAAAAAAGGATAAATAAGGATTTCCATTCCCTACTCTTTTGAACTGATTGATTTGTCTACTGAATTCTCAAAATGGTACTTTTTTTTTTTTATTAGAAAGAAAATTGGAAAACAGAAGAAAGACAAAATAGAAAGTTTCACCTTTCTTTTTATTTGAATATGTTTTTTTTCATTCCCAAGATGGGGATTCTTATTTCCCCATCACCCACTTCGAATAGAAATAAACCAATGAATAGAAATAAGAAAATAATAACGGTTTTGTCTTTATATTTATACTTTTCTATTTCTATTTATCTTATGCCGATAGAAGAGCTGATATAAAATATTTAGGAAAAATAAAATGGGTTGTTGAAACTAATTGATTAGAACTTTTTTTTGTAACTTTCTGAATCATTATTTTTCTGAATCATTCTATATACCATATAATCGCACATTTTTACTCCAATTAATTGAGATGAGAAAAGCACCTTTTCCCATTTATACAGATAATCTATACGGATAGTGTGAAAATTTGAAGTGATCCAAAAAAAAACCTATGTTTGAAATATAGGATTAATAAAAATATATATCTTTCGAATTCGAATTTCAAAAGAATTTTTTGAAGTAGGATACAATTAGAATAGAAATCAAAATTTTTTTATATGATATGTCCAGTTCAATACCTACCTAATTGGTTTGATAAATGATAAGACAACTTCATATTCAAAAAAATCCTAACAATTAGGACAACACAAAAGTTATGCAAATGAAATAAGTTCTTAGAAATTGTTGGATGTCCTACTGAGACCTCAAATACCGAAATAAGACGAGAAAAAAGGGAATCTTTCAATCTCTCTTTAAACGAGTTTTTATTCATCAATTTGAATACTTCCTAAAAAATATTTCATTGAAATTGACTCTTTCAATCTCGACGATTGAATAAAAATAGGTTATTATGAGTTCAAGCAAGCCGCTATGGTGAAATCGGTAGACACGCTGCTCTTAGGAAGCAGTGCTAGAGCATCTCGGTTCGAGTCCGAGTGGCGGCATAGCATCTTCTAAAAGACATACAAAAAGTCCTATAATGAATTGAATTTCTGTATATACTTTAGAAACTCTCGCTTTTAATTTCATTTTGATTTATGATATTTTCAACTTTAGAGCATATATTAACTCATATATCCTTTTCGGTCGTTTCAATTGGAATTACAATTCATTTTATAACCTTATTAGTCGATGAAAGAATAGGGTTATATGATTCATCAGAAAAGGGGATGATAGCCACTTTTTTCTGTTTAACAGGATTATTAGCCACTCGTTGGATTTATTCGGGGCATTTTCCATTAAGTGATTTATATGAATCATTAATCTTTCTTTCATGGAGTTTCTCCATTATTCATAGGATTTTATATTTTAAAAAATATAAAAATAATTTAAGCGCAATAACCGCGCCAAGTGCTATTTTTACCCAAGGCTTTGCCACGTCGGGTTTTTTAACCAAAATGCATCAATCCGGAATATTAGTACCTGCTCTCCAAGCCCAATGGTTAATGATGCACGTAAGTATGATGGTATTAGGCTATGCAGCTCTTTTATGTGGATCATTATTATCCGCAGCCCTTTTAGTCATTACATTTCGAAAAGTTATAAGGCTTTTTGGTAAAAGCAATAATTTTTTAAATGGAAATGAATCGTTTTCCTTCGGAGAAATCCAATACATGAATGAAAAAAGCAATGTTTTACTAAATACTTCTTTTCTTTCTGCTAGAAATTATTACAGGTATCAATTGATTCAACAATTGGATCATTGGAGTTATCGTATTATTAGTCTAGGATTTATCTTTTTAACCATCGGTATTCTTTCGGGAGCAGTATGGGCTAATGAAGCATGGGGATCATATTGGAATTGGGATCCAAAAGAAACTTGGGCATTTATTACTTGGACTATATTCGGGATTTATTTACATACTCGAACAAATACAAACTGGGGAGTTGTAAACTCTGCAATTGTGGCTTCTATGGGCTTTCTTATAATTTGGATATGCTATTTCGGGGTCAATTTATTAGGAATAGGGTTACATAGTTATGGTTCATTTAATTAACATCAAATTAAATTGAAGAAAGGACCTGATGAATCCAAACATTGGAAAGCACATATATATAAACGAAAATTAGTATAAGTATAATCCGCTGAGAACCTTTTGAATCCCTACACGACGTGATTCAAAAGGTTCTCACAAGCCCCAAAGATATCTGATTACAGTTGAAATATATTTTTTTTATTCATGAAAACTATCTATAAAAAAAATTAGATAGAATAGCTTCAACCTTGTCCACCGATAGTGAGAGAACGAAATCCGGATAAATACCAATACCTATGACAGGTAGAAGGATAGATATCAAAATAAATAACTCCCGTGGTCCAGAATCAAAAAAATAAGAGTTTGGAATATTAAATAGCTTATACCCATAGAACATTTGCCGTGACATAGATAATAAATAAATAGGAGTTAATATCATTCCAATAGCCATTACAAAAGTAATTAGTATTTTTGGCATTAAAAAATATTTTTTGCTGGTAATTATTCCAAAAAATACTATCAATTCCGCAACAAAACCACTCATGCCGGGTAATGCAAGGGAAGCCATCGATAAGATACTGAATATAGTAAATATCTTTGGAATTGGGATAGCCAGTCCGCCCATTTCGTCGAGATAAGCAAGACGTATTCTATCATAACTCGTTCCTGCCAAGAAAAAAAGTGCAGCGCTAATAAACCCATGAGAAATTATTTGTAAAATGGCTCCGTTGAGGCCTGTATCAGTTATCGAGCCAATTCCTATAAGAATGAAACCCATATGAGATACGGAGGAATAGGCTATTCTTTTTTTTAAATTCCGTTGGCCAGGAGATGTTGAAGCTGCATAAATTATTTGTATTGTACCTACTATCATCAACCAGGGAGAAAATATAGAATGAGCGTGCGGTAATAGTTCCATATTGATCCGAACCAACCCATATGCTCCCATTTTTAATAAGATTCCGGCTAGAAGCATACAAGTACTGTAATGCGCTTCTCCATGGGTGTCTGGTAACCATGTATGTAAAGGTATAATCGGTGATTTGACAGCAAAAGCAATAAGAAATCCAATATAGAATATTATTTCGAGTGCCATGGGATACGATTGATTAGCTAATGTTTCTAAATTTAATGTTGGTTCATTGGAACCATATAAACCGATACCCAAAACTCCTATTAATAGAAAAATAGAACCTCCTGCAGTGTACAAAATAAACTTTGTAGCTGAATAAAGACGTTTCTTTCCACCCCACACGGATAAAAGTAAATAAACGGGAATTAATTCTAACTCCCACATGATGAAAAAAAGTAAAAGGTCTCGAGAAGAAAATAATCCTATTTGACCACTGTACATTGCTAACATCAGGAAATGGAATAATCGGGAGTTCCGAGTAACTGGCCAAGCCGCTAAAGTAGCTAAAGTGGTGATAAATCCTGTCAGTAAAATAGGGCCTAGGGAAAGTCCATCTATTCCCAATCTCCAGTAAAAATCAAAAAAATCGATCCATTTATAATCCTCTGCTAGCTGGATTAATGGATCGTCCAATTGGAAATGATAACAGAATGCATAGGTCGTTAAAAGGAGTTCTAAGACACATATGTATATAGTATACCCTCTAATCACCTTATTCCCTTTATGCGGGAGAAAGAAAATTAAAGAACCCGCGACTATCGGAAAAACTACAATTATTGTTAACCAAGGAAAATAATTCGTAGTAAAGACAAGATACACTTGGACCAGAAAAACCCGTGCTCGAAAAAGAAAAAAAAAAGAATAATATATTCGATTTTCGAGCACGGGTTTTTATCGGTAATCGGTGAAAAAAAAAGAAAATGTATTCAAAATGAATTCAAGTGGGGTTTTCCGGAACGTATCAATATCAATAAGCTAGACCCATGCTTCGAGTTGTTTCATGCCATAAATAAACTCGAACACTCAAGAAATCCGTTGGGCAGGCAGATTCACATCTCTTACAACCAACACAGTCCTCTGTTCTTGGAGCCGAAGCAATTTGTTTAGCTTTACATCCGTCCCAAGGTATCATTTCTAATACATCTGTGGGGCAGGCTCGGACACATTGAGTACACCCTATACATGTATCATAAATCTTTACTGAATGTGACATTGGATCTATCCATTTTTCAACTCCTAAATTTTCGATCTAGTCAATTTTGAAATGAATCATATATTTAAACACCAGATGAATCAATGATTTGATTTACCAGAATTTTTCTAATCAGTCTCTTTCTGGATCAACTCATAAGAGAAAACAAAGATACTTTGATTTGCGCAAACAGAATCGAGGTTAGATGGTGTATTATATATGCTAATTCGTATCAATCAATCTACTTATTCAACAAAGTAGATTGATTGATACGAGTCGATTTTCTGTTACGATAAATTGACGAAACAATAGCTAATCCAATAGCTGCTTCAGCGGCTGCAATAGCTATAACAAAAATGGAGAAAATATCCCCTTTTAATTGCCGACTATCAAAAAAATCAGAAAATGTTACGAAATTTATATTAACCGCATTCAGTATAAGTTCAAGACACATCAGGGCTCGAACCATATTTCGGCTCGTGATCAATCCATAGATACCGATAGAAAATAAATAGGCACTCAAAACAAGTACATGCTCGAGCATCATTGACCAACTCCGTACCAATTGGATTCATTTCAATATGAACAATAATTCAAGTAATTCGATTGCTTAGAATATAACAAGTACAGAACAAAAGAATATATTGGTAATAGGTTGAATATATCAAAAAAAAATTGTCTATTTTAGACATGAACAGTATTCAAATAGAATTGAAGGGAACGAGATGTGATAAGACAGAAAAAAAGAAAAAAGTGGAATTTGGATTGCTTGTTGCTAGTTATAAAGATTCTTTACTGCCGAGCCACGGCAATTGCACCGATCAAAGCAACTAAAAGAATTATCGAAATGAGTTCAAATGGAAGAAAAAAGTCTGTTGATAAATGAATTCCAATTTGTTGACTATTACTTATCAAATCTTGCTCTATAATCTGGTTGGATCGTGTAGTCCAAATAATCCCGTACCACGACGTATCTAGAATAGTAGTAATTAATGAAAAAAAAATACTTGTACAAACCAGGGCAGTAACGCCATCCCCAATAGTCCAAAGATTAAAATGAAAATCTTTGTAATAGTCTGAACCATTCATGAACATTACAGCAAATATGATTAAAACATTTACAGCTCCTACGTAAATAAGGAGCTGGGCAGCAGCTACAAAATGGGAATTTGCTAGAATATATAATAAGGATATACAAACAAGAACCAATCCCAATGAAAAGGCAGAATAAATTGGGTTGGTAAGTAATACCACTCCCAGACCTCCTAATATAAGACCCGATCCCAAAAAAACTAAAAGAAAATCATGTATTGGTCCAGGCAAATCCATTCTATTAAAATAAGAGATAAATAAATCAAAATTTTTTTCATGACCTTATTGAAGCGACCAGGAAAAATTTTTTATGAGATCCTCCCAATTGAATTAAATTCTAATTAAATAGGTGTGAATTCGTGCGGGTACAGTTATTGGATCAATTTCGTCTTTTCTTTATTCGAAATGGCAGTTTGAAATTGAAACTATATAATTCGAAATTATTATGGCTATATTAATAGACTTTCAATACAAATTAAGTTGTACAACTCATTAATCAAGTTGGGATTTGTAATTATTGAACAAGCAAAGAGAAAGACCTTATACCACAATTGAACCTTAATAATTTCCAATTACTTTTTAATCGAGAGATTTACCCGTTTTTTCTTTGAGGCGAATTCAAAATTGTTCGAATTGTCAAATCGTCAATTACGGACATTGGTAAACGACCTAAAGCAATTTGATTATAATTCAATTCGTGACGGTCGTAAGTAGCAAGTTCATATTCTTCAGTCATTGATAAACAATTTGTTGGACAATACTCAACGCAGTTACCACAAAAAATACAAATTCCGAAATCAATACTGTAATTAAGCAAGCGTTTCTTTCGAATATCAGTTTCCAATTTCCAATCAACAACAGGCAGATCTATAGGACATACACGAACACATACTTCACAAGCAATACATTTATCAAATTCAAAGTGAATTCGACCGCGAAAACGCTCCGATGTGATTAATTTTTCATAAGGATACTGAATAGTTACAGGTAAACGATTTGCTTGAGATAAGGTAATCATGAAACTTTGACCAATGTACCTTGCAGCTCGTACTGTTTGTTGACCATAATTCATGAACCCAGTTACCATAGGGAACATATCGTGAATATCTATGAATAATTTTAGCTTTATTTCTTTCTCTTGTTTGAGACAAGCCAAGAATATCATATTCCTTTTTTGTTTACAATGAAAGGAGTTGGGAAGAAGTTGTTAATAATAGATTACCGAGAGAAATAGGTAAAAGAAATTTCCAACCAAGATTTAATAGTTGGTCCATTCTTAGTCTAGGTAAAGTCCATCTTGTTGTGATAGGAATGAACAAGAACAAATAAGTTTTCGCTAATGTAATAAAGATACCAATTGTTGTTCCAAAGATTCCATCCGCTTTATTTATTTCAAATAGCTCAGGAAAAAATAGGTACGGGATGGAAAGATTCCAACCGCCCAAGTAAAGAACTGTTGCAAATAATGAGGAAACTAATAGATTTAGATAGGAAGCAACGTAAAATAAACCAAATTTGATGCCTGAATATTCGGTTTGATAACCTGCTACTAATTCTTCTTCTGCTTCTGGTAAATCAAAAGGTAATCTCTCGCATTCGGCTAGGGAAGAAATTAGAAAAACGATAAACCCTATAGGTTGACGCCACAAATTCCAGCCCCAAAAACCATATTTTGACTGCGCCCCAACTATATCAACCGTACTTGAACTGTTAGATAATCATAGTCGGCGATAACATTACTGTTCCCACCGCTATTCCAAAACCGTACATGAGATTTTCATCTCATACGGCTCCTCAGAGCCACAAATAAATGTAAGGACCGAGCCAGTATTAGTTATCTTGATATGGTTATAGGATAGATAGAGTCACAAAATCTATTGGAAGGTCCCCAATTATACCAATGGAATTCTGTCTGCTATAAGAATAAATAAAAAAAGAGTATTTCTGAATTGATCTCATCCTCTACTAATTTCAATTTTTCTGTGTTGAGTAATAACTTAGTCAATCCTTCAATAAAATACTCCTTGTAGAAATATCTATTGATATTTCTACCCATCATTTTCTTTTCGATAACGAAAAAGAATTAGACATTCCATTAGTTCATAAACCATGGCACGCATTTTTTTCTATGAATATATGAAAGAAAAAGATCTTTTTTTTTTGAATTGTCTTTTTTCTATTATTTTCTGTTCCTCTTCTTCTTTCTGAGAAAATGGGTCTTAAAAAAAGTAAAGTAAAGGATTATTTCGTTCCTGATAGTAATTTCTTTAATCGGTGGATAGGAGCATACTCTGGATTGGAATTGTGGGGAGTACTGCCTGATCATTTCTACCAACTTAAAGCCCCAATTAGTATTCTTTTTATGTTATGCAGAAGTATCCTTTTCGATAATTTGCATAATCTCCATTACTAATCCTTTGTGTGTATTTTGGTGTTCCTTAACTACCCAACCATTCATTTTTTTTTCAACCCCCCGTTTCTCCTTTGGTAATCTATGTATTGTAATACATGCAAACGAGAGTGAAAACTACATACGGTTGATCTTTTGAACCCGCTTCAAGTCAGGATGACCAATCAACCAATCCAATCTTGGGGTAAAGCGGTTCTTCCACTTTTGTTTACTTCCGCTTAACTCTTGTACATAGGAAATGAGACTCAATCCACTTTTACTGCAAATTTCTAAGTTGTTTTCTTTCACTCATATATAACTATCTAATTTTTTTTTTTATTAATTTAAAAAAGAAATAAATGAATAAAAAAAAAGATCTATTCAACTCATTCAACTTATTTTTTTTCTAGAACGAAAAAAAAAAAAAAGGGAAAAGAAAAGATTATGTTTTAGCGAATCGCACGTAGAGATATTGATAAAACACATAAAGTTAATGGTATTTCATAACTAATCGATTGAGCAGCAGCTCGCAGACCACCTAAAAAGGAATATTTATTATTTGATCCATATCCTGACATAAGAAGTCCAATAGGAGCAATACTTGAAATAGCAATCCATAAAAAAATACCGATATTGAGATCAGCTAAAACAAGGCGATAACTAAAAGGAATTACTGAATAACTTAGTAGAATTGATATGACTGCTATAGATGGTCCAATACTGAATAAAGGAGTATTTCCCCTAGATGGAAGAAGATTCTCTTTGAAAAGTAGTTTTGTCCCATCTGCTAAAGCTTGAAGAATTCCCAAAGGGCTGGCGTATTCCGGCCCAATACGTTGTTGTATTCCTGCAGATATTTCTCTTTCTAACCACACAATTACTAGTACACCGATTGTGATTCCCAATACAAGAGTCAAAATAGGGATAAGCATCCATATGATCCCATAGACCTCTTTTAAGGATTCCAATCTAGGAAAAGAATTGATATCTTGTATTTCTCTTGTATCAATTATCATTTCAACGATCAACTTCTCCCATAATGATATCTATACTACCTAGTATCGTCATAATATCAGCCAATTTCATTCTTTTAACTAACTGAGGAAGAATTTGCAAATTGATAAAACCTGGTGGGCGAATTTTCCATCTCCAAGGAAAACCACTTTGATCTCCTATCAGAAAAATTCCCAATTCTCCTTTTGGAGCTTCGACTCTCACATAAAGTTCTTGTTTCGGCAATTCAAAAGTAGGAGAAGGTTTTTTACTAATGAATCGATCTTCAAACTCATTCCATTCCGGATCGCTTTTTCTATCAAAGGATCGGATTTCTAAATTTTCATAGGGCCCCCCCGGAATTCCTTCCAAAGCCTGTTGAATAATTTTTATGGATTCCGTCATTTCACTGATTCGCACTAAATAACGAGCTAATGAATCTCCTTCTTTTTGCCACTGGACTTCCCAATCAAATTCGTCGTAACACTCATAATGATCAACTTTACGAAGATCCCATTCTATTCCAGACGCTCGTAGCATTGGTCCTGATAAACCCCAATTTATTGCTTCTTCTCCACCAATAATGCCTACTCCTTCAACTCGTTCTAAAAAAATAGGGTTTCGTGTAATAAGTTTTTGATATTCAGCAACCCCTGTTAAAAAATAATCGCAGAAATCCAAACATTTATCTATCCAGCCATAAGGTAAATCAGCCGCTATTCCTCCGATACGAAAATAATTATGCATCATTCTCATACCAGTGGCAGCTTCGAATAGATCATATACTAATTCTCTTTCTCTGAAAATATAGAAGAAAGGAGTCTGTGCCCCAATATCTGCCATAAAAGGACCAAGCCATAACAAATGAGAAGCTATACGACTCAACTCTAACATAATTACTCGAATATAGCTGGCCCTTTTAGGTACTTGAATATTTCCCAACTGTTCTGGTCCATTTACAGTTATTGCTTCTGTGAACATAGTAGCCAAATAATCCCAACGTGTTACATAAGGTAGATATTGGATAATTGTTCGGTTTTCTGCAATTTTTTCCATCCCTCTGTGTAAATAACCCAATATTGGTTCACAGTCAATAACATCTTCACCATCTAAAGTAACGATCAGACGAAGAACACCATGCATTGATGGGTGTTGAGGGCCCATATTGACTTTCATAAGATCTTTTCCTGTAGCTAGTATACTCATAGGTTTTTTCCTCGATTCATTCTTACATGAATTGTTGAAAACAAAAAGAAAGTTATCAAGATTCAAAATCTAATAAATCAAATAATTCAAAATTGTTTTTCAAATTAACGATTTTTTGACTCCCGAATATTCAACTGACTAATTAATTCTTTATAACGTACTCTATTTTTCTTTGACAAATAAGATAGCAGTCCTTGGCGTTTTTCAAGAATTTTCCGCAGACCTCTCTGAGATGAATAGTCTTTTCTGTGCAATTCCAAATGGGAAGTAAGTCTTCGTATCCTATTGGTGAAACTGAATACTTGAAATTCAACAGACCCGCTGTTTTCTTCTTTTTTTTCTTGAAAAATAATTGAAATGAATGAATTTTTTTTCATAAAACGAAAGGCCTTCCCTCCCCCCCTTTTTTTTTTAATATGAATTTTACTGATCAGTAATAATAATGCTAGTCATTTGAATTTGATATAGACAATTATCTTAAGTTCGTTATGAACTCCCTATAAAATCAATCAATAATCAATCCAATTTTCAATTTGATTAGGGATCAAAAAGGATGTATATTTCTGCAATGGTATATTTCTGCAATGGTATATTTCTGCAAAGGAGAAAAATTTATACTAAAAATAAATTCTGGTGATTTATTTAGAAATCGAATTTCTATGTATATCATTAAATTGGTATCATAGAATGAAATGTAAGACAAGACATGTGTACATCTCTTTATTTTTATATACCCGACATGGTACGTGATAGATAATAAAAACGTACTACTAACGAAGTTTCAATCGTGGATACATATGTATCCTTATCATACTGAAACGACTGCCATTAGTGGTATTAAACCAATACCGATTCATACAAATTAAATCTTCTAATCGATAATTGGGCCAAAGAAAGAACTTTAATTTAATTAGTTTCTCTCTAGCAAGATCTTTGCTTTTATCCAAAATGGAATCGGAGTTTTGTACATTATTACAAAATACTGGATGTCTCTGCATACCATTTCGATTCGTCGAATTGAAACAAATTAGAGTTCTCAATTCTCTACGACGTTTAGGTAATAAAATATTTTCAGGAACAAGCAAATCATAATGATTTTTGTCCCGATTTCCAGTCATTCTTTGATGTCTTGGAATGGGTTCATCAAAATTTTTCTTATCAACATAGCCTTTCTCCCGGTATCTTTTATTAATTTCTCGCTTATTCTTATGAACCAATGAAATACCTACCGTTTGATATATAAAAAATTGTCCATCATTTTTTAGAGACAGACGAATCGGTTCGATAATCAATATTCCCCTTTTCATCAATTCTGTAAGAGTTAAATCCTTCTGAATCACCAAAATCTCCGGATTCATTTCTCTCCTTTGAATAGAGGATATAGCAATCTCTCTTGGATTTATCAGTCGAAGCAGGAGACAATATATTTTGATATTATTGATTATTCTTTGATTCAAACAATCATCCCATCTCAACTGACAACGCAAATATTTTTTTAGGAGGAAATCAAGCTCGGCTTCTGTGTTACTCTTGTATTGCTTTTTCTTTACACGTTTTTTCATGTCTGATCCTGCATAATTTTCCTCAACATCTTTTTCTTCTTGACTTCGATTCTCTAATTCAAGAGATTTTGTTTGATTCGATGATAGAAAAAGGTCTTCCTTTTTCTTTCCAGTTCTGTTTTTATTACTATTTTTATTTTCATGAAAATTGAACAGAAGTAATTTGATTGGTATGATCCACGGTTTCATTTTATATGCATTAAAAAGTAGCACAAATTCTGGGAAGAACCAAAGCTCCAAATTTGATATAGGACAACTTAGTATTTCTTCATTCATTCCCATCCAATCAAAAAAGGTTCTTTTTTGATTGGATGGGTTAATTTCTTCATCTTGACAAATTGTAACATAAAAAAGACGTTTCTTATTATTATTAATTTCATCAATTATTTCATAATTATCAGCCCCAATCTTAGTATTTTGATTACTCTTGGTACCAGTATTAACCCAAGATTCAATATCAACCCTATTTCTAAGGCCCAAATTGACAATTCTCCAATCAAAATATTTTCTATCCGATATTTTATCCATATACATAATATCATCATCCATATACATAATATCATCTTTTCCTAGATAATTATTGATAGGGATAGCTCCCAACATAGCAAATAATTTTCTTTTCTCTATGTTGTAATTATAAAAAATTTTTTCTTTATTATTTCCTTGGAATAGTGATCTATAAATATACGAGTCTTTTTTATCGTCATAATTAATAGATTTATATGATAAAAGATCATATCTATAGTGTTTTTTAAAATTCACTTTTTGATTCTGTAATAGATCTACTTCAAAAAAAATTGGTTTTTCGTAATGAGTTAATTGGTTTTTTCCAAATGAATCCCTTTTGTTTAAATCTTTATTTTGAGCCATACCGTGTTGATTAGCTCTATTTCTCCATTTTTTTGGTAATAATCTAGACCATTTGACCCGCGATAAATGGTATTGATAATGACTCCTTAACCAATTTTTCCATTGATTAATTCTAAAATTACAAAAGGGTTTATGTCTTAATTCGGAATAAAATATTCCTTGTTTTTCAAAATCATTTTTTATTTCATTCTTAAGAAAAAGTGATGTCTCGTGATATTGAAGAACAGATCTTAAATTAGAAAAGTTAGTAACTTGTGTTTGGGATAATTTGTAAAATACATATGCTTGTGACTGTGAGAAACAGGATAAATCACAAAAAATATTAGAATTCTTATTACTAATCTTAGAAAGTGATTTTTTTATAGTTGAAATAAAGTGAATTCGATTTTTAGTTATTTTATTAATTTTTTCTTGATTTGTTTCATTCTTGTGAATATTTTGATCAATAATTTGCATTTTTTTTCTTGATTCAAGAAAAAGTTTTGCATTGATTTTTGGAATATTAAGGGTAAATAAAAAAATATTTATGTATATCCTTTCAATGCAAAATTTTATAAAAAAATATGATTTACGTATTAATCGAGTATTTCTTCTTTTTAATATCTGCCAACTATTTTTTAATGATTCTAGTATTTTAGCACCATAAATTGTTTTGTTAGAACTAATATGGATTTCATGAGTTAGGAATCTTTTTTTCTTAGCTTTTGTAATTTTTTCTATTTGATTTCTGATTGTACTTGTTCTATTAGTCAGATCTTTCATTTTTTTTTCTGCCAGTGATAAATTTGTCCAATCCATAGGTACAATTTTAATAGACGATTCGTGAATTATCGGATTACTATTACTGATTATCGAATCTTTTTTAGTCTGACCCAATTCATCTATTTCTCTTAATTTAAATAATTGAATTGAGTCTCTTTTTGAAAATTCTTTTATTCTTCCTTTTAGAAAAAAAATATTTTTGATGACCCAGTTTTGTGTTTCTTTTGAGACTTCTCGAAAAAATTTTGTTTTTTCTTTTAAAATTCTTAAAACTATCAAAGACTTAGTTTTCCATTTTTTAATTTTTTTTTTTAGTTCTTTAAAAATAGGTTTAAAAAACGAATGTCGTTTTCGAGGAGAGCCAAAAGGCAGTTCAGTTTCCATTCCCCAAACTGTTAAGAAACAAAAATCATTTTTTTGTCCTTTCTTTTTTTTCATTGCATCTTTATGAGGGGATTGTAACTTAGATTTGTGCCAGGGTTTCAGGGAAAAAGGAAATAGTATCTTTATCTGAATGCCGTCTATTAACCAGTTTTTTGGAAATTCTGTTTCGGATAATTGAACACCATTATAGGTACATTTAACATGCATTTCCCTATTCCAATCCTTTAAATCCTCGGACCACTCGGGAACTTGAAATAATAGTATGCGGGCGATATTTTTAGCTATTATAAACGAAGGTAATAGAATATATTTTCTAAGAAAAGATTGAATTACTAACAAATAACCTCTCATTGATTGAGAAAATAAAAGAGCATCCCAGGCTTCAGCTATTTCCATCCGTGCTTTTTCTTTTCTTTTGTATTTTTCTCTTTTGTCTTCTTTTTTATCAATTTTTTGGTTTTTGTTTTTTGTATAATCAGAAAGTTTTTCGTCTTTATTTTTCCACATCCAATTTTTGGAAATTACTTTCACCAGTCCGGAAATATCAAAAGAAAAAGTAAGGCCTTTGTCTATTCTGTCCAAAAAAAGGGGGGAATGAACATTTGCTTGAAAGAGTTCCCAAATACCGGTTTTACGTCTTTGTGCACGCATGGAGCCTTTGATTAGATCTCGACGAAAATCCGATTGTTGGGAATAACGTAGTAAAGTAACTTCGTCTCCTTGATCATAATTATTAGTATATTTTGTATTAGTATAATTATCTGGCTGGTTATCAGTAAAAATCACTACACGTTTGGCTTTTCTTGAACGCATTGTATAATCCTCTGTCACATTTTCTTGGTTTTCTCTTTCTTCTTGTTCTAAATCATCGATTAATTTGTATGACCATCGAGGAATTTTTTTACTAATTTCTTTCATACCAATAGTTTTTTTTCTAATTCGTTTAGTATTGGGATCACTTATAACTG